ATCTTTTTCTTTTTGGGAGGGTACTCCGAGTAGTGGGTACCTCGTAGGACCTCGACCCGCCTACTCGGGTCTTGTATGGATATGCAGGAAGGGGTGCTCCTAGGTGTGTGTAGGGGGTGTGTTTGTTCGCGAGAATGGATTCCTCGTCAAGTCAGTTTGGGGGGTGTGGACACACTTGCGCGAATTCGGGTAACGGCTACAAGGGAGAAATCGAAAGGAAACTGTACCCGACCAGGGATGGACGTAAACTCGTAAGCTACCGAGGGTAGGGATAATCGTCCAGGTCTTATTGTGAAACAAAAAAGCCGCCCCGCCACAGCAGGCGGGTTGGTTCCTCTGTCGTCGCCGGGGAGCTCTTGGCGAGGAGACCTTAGGATAAGTTGCTAAAACAAACGGGAGGGGAGGATCGACCCGTTCAGTATAATTCCGAAGAAAGACTGTTGGCAGCAGGTGGAGACATTTCTTTGGTTTGGCCCCCTTCAAAAGGAAATGCGGGCAGGGTAGAGCTCGGCAGAGGGTTCGAGAATAGGGTAGGGTCCTGTCCTTAAGATTCAGATAAGAAAAGGGTTCCAAACCTTTATGCATGCACCTCCGTACAAGTGCTGCGTACAAGTTCCGGCCAGGATGATTGGGAAAGATCAAACCAATTTGAACCGCTCACATCACAGTAGTAGTAGCGTAAAGGCCGTAAGTCGGGGGGAGGCCATAACATAAGGCTATTACTTTCACATCTCTCTCTCTCTATCTATAGATATCTAGAGAGAGAGAGATCCGCTGCGTGAGCAACCCGACTGTGCGTTACATGTGCTCTACAGGCCGCACTCAATCTTTCTTCCCAACGAGCCTATTTTTCTTTTGATTTGGAAGACGGGCGTTGCGTTCGGTTCGAAAGGCATGGTTTTCTACGGTCGGGCCCCCCCTCCCACTAGTCCGGCTAGCTAGTGAGCGGTTCTTTCGGGCGGGAAGCAGGCCGGGCCCTACGGGCGGGCATCTCCCGCAACGCAAGCAGCATTGTTCCACCCGAGAAGCAAAAGATTCGAGAGTCCAGGCGGAAAATACATGCATAGATAGTGGTCTAATGACAAGGGCCGACGACGGAAGCTCGGGACGGAGCCGTATGATGCGGAAGTCTCACGTACGGTTCCCTGAGAAGGGAGTGGCTACCTACTGGAGCTTCGACCAACCACCACCGGTCAATTCCGCTTTGGGGCCACCCCTTACTCTACCATTATTATAGGGGTATGGGGTTCGAGACAAAGAAAGATCAAGGCAGCATATCAGTTTTTCCTATATACTTCACTTGGATCTGTTTTTATGCTATTAGCTATTCCGTTGATTCTTCTCCAAACAGGAACCACCGATTCACAAATCTCATTAACCACAGAATTTAGTGAGCGGCGCCAAATCTTTCTATGGATTGCTTCTTTCGCCTCTTTCGCCGTCAAAGTGCCTATGGTACCAGTTCATATTTGGTCACCCGAAGCTCATGTAGAGGCACCTACGGCAGGATCCGTCATCTTGGCAGGAATTCCTTCAAAATTGGGAACCCACGGGTTTTTAAGATTTTCAATACCCATGTTTCCCGAAGCGACACTTCGTTCCACTCCTTTCATTTATACTCCAAGCGCGATTGCTATAATATATACTTCCTCGACCACTTCAAGACAGATCGATCTTAAGAAGATCATTGCTTACTCCCCAGTAGCCCATATGAATCTGGTGACTATTGGTATGTCTAGTCGGGCGGCGGCCGTTAGGTCACCTATTATGAGTTATGGACACACAAGGCCAAAACATGTGTGCCAGGCGTGCGACCCATCAACCTACTAGCAATGGGGGAGAAAACATAGCATGTCGCAACAAAAGCTTGATTCGAGGCGTCAGCAAAACACTGCCGTCTGTTCCAAAAACAAAAGCCCCTTAGCGCCCCGGGACGGGAGTGGGGGACGGCCCTACGCGCAGGCAGCAGCAGCACCGGCTCTACGAAGTCAGAATCGAATCTTTCTGTTGGCTTTCCCAATTCCATTCGTGAATAAGAATTCAAGGGCGTGAAGCGAGCGCTTCTAGCTGCTTCGCCTGCTTCTTATTATGGCGGCTATGTTGGCGTGGCGGAAATGAACGAAAAGCGAGATGAACGTGCTATTTTCAAATCGATTGATAGATAGCCTGATCTGTTCTGATAGATCGAAAGAGTAGGAATGGATAGAGAGGGAATCTCTCAATAATAAGGGGAAATCACCTATTTCTATCTATTGATGAGACAACTATCTATTCTTGATCCATCAGATACATATCGATTTCTTTCTGATGGAGTCTACATCGCCCTATGTTGTAAGGGGGAGCGCCCAAGCGCTTTTTGGGCCAGCTCAGTTCTCTTATCCATCGGTCCAATGCACTGGGCTCATCTCATGGAGGGAAAAGCCAAAATGTAGTTGTGTTGTTGTTGTTCGCCGCCTCGACGCATTCCCTTCTCTCCCCGGCATCGTCCCACACAGAAAGAAAGAGCGCGGAGCCCCGGCCCGACCTGTAGGTCCGCTAACGTAAAGCGAGGAGTTGAGCCTGAACTGGCGAACCGAAGTCACTTTCGGAACCATACTTCCTACAGCTAACACGTGTCCAGTCCAGCGGGAACGCGCAGCGCAAACGAACGTGAGCTGCTATACCGAATCCCCCGCTGGCCATCGGGGACCGAGTGGTAAGGCCATGATCTGCAGGGGAACGGATCACTCATTCTTCCATTGGGGACAGGTGCACGAACGACAACTCCAAACGTCACACATCCGCCGCCTACCTACCGTTTAGGTGGCACCAGCGAGATCCAGCTAAGGTAAGGAACTTCGTGTCGCGGCTGCTCCACTCCGCTGGGGTCTCATGAACTGAACTTCGTTGCCTTCCCGCGCGAAGCGAATGGGCGCTGTGCCGTGGGTCAGTTTCGGGGCGGGGGGCAGAGAGAGACCAGAAGAATGATTCATTTGGATCGACGAGCCATTTCGTGAATCAATGGAATGTCTGTCTATCCATGAACATCTATTCTATCTGTATATCTAGGGGATCTCTCTATACATATATAAGTCATTTATGGCATGATATGATCGCCTAGCCGTAGCCGCATATCAGCTGCGCTCAATATGCGGGATTTCTGTTGGATCAGATCTTTCGCTTTGCCTTACAATATTAGGGCTTTTGGACCTAGCGAAAAGGACTCTAAGCCTTCGCGCAAGCAAGCGCGAGAGAAGCAAGCAAAGTAGAAGCTTTGCCAGAAGCAAGACGAGGAAGCGGAGCTGTCGTAGAAGCGGTAGCTTCCCCCGACCGACTACAATACAACAGTCGCGACCTACTTTGATTCAAAAGAAAGGCGAACGGTTTGGCAACAAGCAAACGGCTTTCTATCATAGTTGCAAGGGGGGCTGTTCGCCTTAACTACTTAAGTACCAAAGGCAGCTTTCGGTTGGTTTCATAAGGGGGCTGTTCACTACAAGCTATCAGCGCTGTCTTAGATTGAACGGCAATAAGATAAGTCGCCTTACTCTAATAGGGCTATCTCTAAGGCGGGTTTCCGCTGAGAACGGAATAGTGTTCGTGTCCAAAGGTGAACAAAGCCCTAGCTTCTAGAGTTCGCTGCTTTTCCCAGGCCGGAGAAGGGCTTATACTGCTCGCCTTTGTTTGATATGTTCATTCAGTACCAATACAAACTACAACTACACCAAAGTGGAAGGGCCACTATAGAAGCTAGAAGTAGCCTATAGTAGAGTAGTCGGCCTAACCAAAGCGTCACGACATAATCCAATTACCCTTTTGAATCTTAAGTAGGGGGCTTAGCCCGCCCGCCTACCAATCAAAGAGGCTGAGAGTAAGCGTAAGCTCACCCGTAAGCTCGAAGAGCTTTCTCCGCCAGAGAGAGTGGAGAAGGGGAGAAGCGACTCGTCGTAGAAGCTTCGCTTCCGGGACGAAGCCAAGCCTAAAAGATCGACTTGGCGCAGGAGGCCAAGCATTCTGGGCTGGAAGGAGGCAAGCAAATGAAGGGAGGCATTACGGGCCGACTACAAGACTACGACTACAAGAAGCAAAGCTTCGGAGACTCGACAAGTCACTTATAGAATGCCGACTACTAAGTGAAGTTCAGTAAGGGGGGAGGGAAGCGAAGCTTAGCGAGCTTTATAAGGCCGACCACTACATAAGCCGCTGGCGGAGAAAGCTCTTCGAGCTTCCCTTCATTCGCTTCGCGGGAGCCGCACAGCACATAGCTGGAAGTCAGAGGGCCCGTACTACCTGCCTAACCCTTCGCTCCGAGGGACCGTAGATCGGAAAGCGCCTTCTAAACCACTCGGCAGAAGGGAGGGGGCCCATGTATTTGCATGACCCCTGCAGATTTGACCCTACCTACACCCGGAGCCAATCCCCTAGCGGTCCTGCCACCACGCCGCAGAACGGGAGCTCGTGTGGAACCTTTGATTTCTGGCGTAACAGCGGTGGAACGTAACAAAATATTACGGCCGCGTAACATAGGGGCCTACGGTACGGTAAACTCGGCCAAAATATGACACCCGAAGGGCCCGGCACGCACAATCCTATCCTATCCGAGTTTACCCCTTGCACTTCGGACAGCCGTCCGTAGCATCATAAGGAGCACCTCCCTTTCGAGGTTAAACAAAGGGTACGGTACATAGGAGGTTGGTCTTTCTCAACGTGGTGTATAGCACGAAAAACCTTTCGATACAAGATAGGGCCGTTCGCATGAAAGAAGAGAAGAAAGGATTGATTCTCTTCTTTCTCTTTCTCGAGTGGGGAAAGAGAAAGAAGAGGGTATTATGGAGGGAGGGGGGAACATTCGGGCGCATTTATCAAAATCCTCCACTGCATCCAGGATCACAAGTGGAACGCTAAGCAGGGGTGGGGAGGCAGCGAGCTCCGCAACAAAAGCGAAGCGAGCCTATCAGAGAAAGCCGTTGCGCGCTAGTAGCGCGCATCCGTTTTTCAGCTCAAAGTGCTAGTTGTAGCGCGCTAGCGCCCCTATAGAGTCAGGCTCTTCTGTGGAGTCGCACTCCACGAGCCTTGTCTTCCCTCCAACGACTAGCTTCCGTTTCTTGTTCCGGTCCGACAACGAGGACGCTGCCCTGCCCTTCTCCTGCCGTGGAAGGACTTCCGCCTGTGGTGTGGTCCAACCCATGGGCGGAGTCGCCCTCATCCCCCCCCATTGCTCAGTGCTCCCTGCTGCTTCGCTGGGCTTTACCCGTCCCCGGCGTGGACGCGGGCTTCTATAAGAGAATGAGAAGCTCTCAACACAACACAAAAAAACACGCGAACCGCGCGGAGCCCACCCGAGTTCGTTTTCTGCCGCCACTGGCCGGCCGCTGGGGAAACACAGCCCGGCCCCCTCTCGGGAAACGGGGGTGGGGGAAAGGCTTGGGCCTACCTATCCCGATAGGACCCCATAAAGGAACGGGAGCTGTTGAGAGGTTCCATATTGCCGAGCCGAAGGGCAGCACTTCTGTACGTGATCGTAGTATGTCACGTCGTCTCGTCCCCGCTGCATCGAAGAGTACCTATGCACTATGTTCCGGTTCACTGATAAGGAAGATAGAGTTGGGGTGGGGGTCTACGATGTGATACTAAAGTATGACCCGGGGAGATACATGCTAACTATGGGTAGGAAGCAGGAACCATTATGTCAAAAATGTCGGGGGGTTACAGATCTCTTATACTACCATCGATCCGACAGAGCGGAACGACCAGAAAAAGAAGTGAAGTTAGAAAGCCGTATGATAGGTGGTAACTATCTTGTACGGTTCGGGGGGTAATCGGCGTACTCCGATCAGTGGGGGGGAATCTTTGGCTCTATCGAACATACAGGGAATTGGAGGTAGCATTCCACCGATGTCAAGTCATGGACCGGTTCCTCCAGCCCTTTTTCTATGTGTTGGTGTTCTATATGACCGACATAAGACTCGACTTGCTAGATATTACGGAGGTTCAGTGAGCACCATGCCGAATCTCCCTACCATTTCCTTCTCTTCCACTTTGGCCAATATGAGTTCACCTGGTACTAGCAGCTTTATCGGGGAATTTCCCATCTCAGTAGGAGCTTTCCAAAGAAATAGCTTAGTAGCCACATTAGCAGCGCTTGGGATGATTTTAGGCGCGGCGTATTCCCTTTGGCTATATAATCGTGCGGTTTCTGGAAATTTAAAACCCGATTTCCTCCATAAATTCTCCGATCCAAATGGCAGAGAAGTTTCCATATTTATACCTTTTCTTGTTGGAGGGGCGACCGTCCGTTGAACTACCAAAGAATAAAGGGTAAACCAATGTGATCATGACATTGTAGGTGCTTGCGATGGGACGGATGCGACTTCCCTCATAAGTAATGGGTGGCATAGCCCGTTGCAGAAGTCCCCCCTTTTTTTGATCCATTTCTTGAGTCTTTAGGGAGCCAAAAAACGTGAGCGCCGCCTTGTTGTTAAGGGGCTTTTTTCCCTAAAATAAGGAAGGGCCCTATCTTGCTGGGTGGGACCGAGAGAAAGAAAGGACGGGGGGCGACCATGCATGGTACTTCTCGACCGTGTCTCAGAGGGACAGTTGAACGAGCGACTCATGAATGCTGCCGGGTCGGACGAGCCAATAACTCGAACGCGTTCGGTCTGTTTTTTGAGCAAGAATCACAGCGTTACCTTACCTTCACCATGATACGGACTCCAAGTTCTTATGGCAGAGCACGAGGAGATTGATCATCAATATGATGATGGGAATGGAAACCAGAAGCACGACCGGGGTCTTCGTGGTCCGAGATAATACTTACATCAGTAACAGTAACGTAAGCATGAGACTTTTTGGTAGTACCGGTGAACCAGATGGCCGCGGCGATGGAATCTGGGACGGAGGACTCGTAGTATCTCTCTAGATCTGGCAAAAGCGAAAGACCCCCTAACGTAATTCGAATGGGGGCTGACCGCTGAGCCCACTCTGGCCTCGCAGGGCGGGCCCCTGTGGTTGCGAGCTGGAGCTGCCATAGCTTATGGCTAGAGCAATGGGAGGGGGCCCCAGCAGAGAGAACAGATAACGAGCGCTCCGCCCGCCAAGCGGGCGGCAGGAGCAGCGGGCAAGTGCTTGGTAGGCCAACAGCCCAGTGAACCGGGCGGGGCACTCGACGAAAGGGGGGCACACTGAGCAAGTACGAGAAATTGGCCCCGCTCCGCTTTCTTAAAAGCGAGGACCACTACGGGAGGTAAAACCAAGGACCTATGGAAGTCGGGGCTCGTCCCCGGTCAATATTGGATCAAACAATAGGGGGCCGTAGCACTGACCTCTTTTTTGATTGATTCAATTTCAATACAATAGGGGAAAAGATCGTACTGTTCCCTACCGAGACAACAGACACTCTCAACGGATCCTCCGCGCGCTGGGCATACCTCTTCCGTGCGTCTTTCTCGTGGCGGGAACAGAACAACAGGGAAAGACCCGGCCGACCTGCCCAGGGCTCGAGGGCGAGCCATACGAGAGTGA